TTCTTTTTATCATTTTTAAACCTTTTTGATACTAACGTAGCGGTAGAAAGAGTACCATGTTATGCTGTGCCTGGACTTCAAACAATTTATCTTTAACCATGTAAAAGACCTCAACATTATTGGTTGATAGAGAAGAGAATCAAAGTTCATTTACCAATTAGTTACGAAATGCTATGGTTCTTACATATGATTTCTGAATGAAATCCAATTCCGAAGTAATTCGTCGAGATTGTGCACCCTTTGTTCCTATTTCTGCTATAAACTCTAAAAAAGAATATAAAGAAAGTGCAGCCGGTGAAAACCAACCTATTCTTGAAATACACAACTCGCACACACTCCCTTTCCAAAAAAAATCAATACACCCAGCACTACGCTTAGATTTATTGGATTTGTTGCTAAAACATCGGTATTAAACTCGAAACTCCCAGCGGATGGCCAGTGCCCCACGGAAACAAAAGAATCGGTTATATTTTTCATATGCTCTCCCTTTATAGATAGGACTAACAAAGAACAGAGTTCTTTTTGTATCACTCCGCTTATTATTCTTAATCTTAATGGAATTTGAAAATTCTCAAATTTATTAATGATGGTTATGTTTTTATTCTTCTTTTTTTTTTTTTACATTTTTATTCTACTTAAACATTAAACAAAAGGATTTGCAAATAAAAGAGCTAATGCCACGACCAGTCCATAAATTGTTAAAGCTTCCATAAAAGCCAGACTCAGCAATAAAGTACCTCGTATTTTACCCTCTGCTTCTGGTTGTCTCGCAATACCTTCTACGGCTTGGCCCGCAGCAGTTCCTTGACCAACCCCAGGTCCGATAGAAGCAAGCCCTACAGCCAATCCAGCAGCAATAACGGAAGCAGCAGAAATAAGTGGATTCATGGTAAGTTCCTCGCACCAAAAAAAGAAATGATTAATGATACAACCAACCAATGAATTAGTACTTAATCTACTTCTTTTTCTACTTCTCAGGTCGAAGTAACTAAAAGCTCCAAATGTAATTAATAATATTACTGAATTGTCAGAACTACTTCGAGAGACCGTTTTTCCTTTCTACCTTATGTAAATAGATATGTATATAGTTTTAGTAATTGCATTTCCTTGTTTATAAACTACTCTATTCTTTCTCTTTCATTCAATTCACAATCACAGACAAAATAGAAAAAGGACTGATATGGGAATCCATATAAATGCAGTGGACTAGAAAAAAAGAGATAGGGGTCATTACTATCTAACTAGTAAATAGCATATACTTTTCTTCTTCCATAACGTAAATCACCTGCACTTTTTATTCTATTAAATCGTATTCTGGAACCATTCTTCGAAACATACACAAAGATTGATACTCATAAGCATTACATATATGTAGTAGGATCCCCAACCCTTCTTTCTCTTCAAGATTATGCAATTGCAATATAATCTATCTTTCTTGATATACATACATGTAACTATTTGCATCTTATTCTACAACTCAGTGGATTATATTGAACTCCCCGCATTGCTTGATTTGGGATAAGCTTCAAAAAAGACTAGACTATTTCAAAAGTTAGTCAATGATGACCCTCCATGGATTCACCTATATAAGCCGCAGCCAAAGTTGCAAAAATAAGAGCTTGAATACCACTTGTAAATAATCCAAGAAACATGACAGGTATAGGAACTACTGAAGGAACTAAAGAAACAAGAACAACAACCACTAATTCATCAGCCAATATATTCCCGAAAAGTCGAAAACTCAGAGATAAAGGTTTGGTGAAATCTTCTAGAATATTAATTGGTAAAAGTATTGGAGTTGGTTGAATGTATTTCCCGAAATATCCCAATCCTTTTTTACTAAGACCCGCATAGAAATATGCCACTGACGTGGGTAAAGCTAAAGCAACAGTAGTATTTATATCATTCGTGGGCGCAGCTAACTCTCCATGAGGTAACTTTATTATTTTCCAAGGTAAAAGAGCACCTGACCAGTTAGAAACAAAAATAAATAGGAACATCGTTCCTATAAAAGGAACCCAAGGACCATACTCCTCTCCAATCTGAGTTTTGCTCAAGTCTTGAATAAATTCAAGGACATATTCGAAGAAATTCTGACCGTCGGTCGGAATGGTTTGTGGATTCCGAACAGCTATGATGACTGAACCTAATAAGATAGCAATTACAACCCAAGAAGTGATAAGTACTTGGGCATGAATTTGTAAACCTCCTATTTGCCAATATAAATGTTGGCCTACTTCTACACCTGATATATCATATAACCCTTTGAGTGTTTTAATGGAACATGGTATAACATTCATATTGTCCTCTAACAGAAATCGAACTTCAAAAAAGTAATTATTTTGATTCAACCATCTCTTTCTCAATTCATCTATGTTCATTCATGAATTTAAGTTTGATGAATCGTATATTTTGGATACTGAGAAATCACATAAAAAAAATACCAATCATTTTCTCTTTTCAATATTATTTGATAGTCAAAACATAGTTCAAACTCCAAAAGATGCAAACCAAAATAGTAAAAATCAAAGAGAGTTCATCAAAAACAAACTAATCTTCTTCTTTATTCTTCTTAATGATAAGAGTAATGATAAGATAATCAACTATTTTTTATATAACTGGAATGGCCCTCACAAATTGCAGATACTAATTTGGTAAGAATCAATCGAATCGAAGCTATAGCATCATCGTTGGCCGGAATAGAAATATCTGCAAGATCTGGGTCACAATTTGTATCAATTAAACAAATCGTCGGAATACCCAAAATGGAACATTCTCGAAGAACCGTATATTCTTCTTGCTGATCAACGATAATTACAATATCGGGCAATCCCGTCATATATTTGATCCCACCCAGATATGCTTGCAAAGTGGATAACTTTCTCTTCAACATTGCTGCATCTCCTTTGGGAAGACTATTAAATTTCCCCATCTTTTGTTCTGTTCTTAAGTCCCTGAACTTCTGAAGCCTTGTTTCTGTAGTATACCAATTCGTTAACATACCACCAAGCCATTTTTTATTAACATAATGACATCGAGCCCTTATTGCTGCTGATGCTACTAAATCCGCTGCTTTCTTTTTGGTGCCAACAATTAAGAATTTTTTTCCCCTACTTGCTGCATCAAAAACTAAATCGCAAGCTTCTGATAAAAAACGAGCAGTTATAGTAAGATTTGTAATATGAATACCCTTACGCTTTGCAGAGATGTAAGGAGCCATTCTAGGATTCCATTTATTAGTACCATGACCAAAATGAACTCCTGCTTCCATCATTTCTTCCAAATTGATGTTCCAATATCGTCTTCCCATTTTCCCACGCTTTCTCTTTTTCTTTTTTTCTTCAAAGAGATTCAGTACCCTATGAAATAAATAATTGTTCCGACGGAACCTTCTACCAGGATTGACCATTGATCTACGACCCAAACCATGAATTTCATTCTTTATTTTTTCTTTCATTGATTATGAAATCCATAATTGAACCAGAGAGTTCAAGTAAAAAGAATGAACCTCTTGTTAAGAATTAGTAAATTACATTACATAAATGATTGCTCTGATGTCTCATGGAAAGTGTTTGGGGCACAAGAACAAAAGAATTCTCTATGGTATAACAAAATATCTCTCATTTCCAACTCGAATAGATCCTTCCTTTGAATTTTCAAATGAATGTTTTTGTCTTGCTTTGAACAATGTACTAATTTGTTGAATCCGGTACCAACCGGTATAATCCCCCCCAGAACAACGTTCTCTTTCAGGCCTTTCAACCAATCAATACGACCTCGTAGAGCAGCTTTTGCTAAAACTCGAGCAGTTTCTTGAAAACTCGCTTCGGATATGAAACTTTGAGTATTCAGAGATGACTTCGTTATTCCCAATAAGATTGCCCGATAACAGATCGCTTCGTCCAAAACGCGCCCTGCTCGCTCTGCTCGCAACAATCCAATAAATTCCCCAGGTAAAAAAACATTAGACATTCCATCTTCTGAAACCAAAACTCTTGATGTTACTTGACGTACAATAATCTCTATATGTCTATTATGGATCTGTACCCCCTGGGATCGATAAACCTTTTGGATCTTATTAACCAAAGAGATACGACTTTGGGCTATGGTTAGTTCAGCTCCAATCAAGAATCCCCAGGGGATCCCAAGAATCCTTCGGATACGTTCGTCCCAACCTTCAACTCTTCTTTCGAGGTTCATCGATATTGAATCAATTGAACGAACTTCTAAGATTTGTTCCACTTTTGGAAGACCTTGCGTTATGTCACCAGATCTCGATTTTTCATATATAAATGTAATTAATGTGTCTCCTTCAGAAAAGATTTCCCCATAATGGCCATGGACAGTTGCTCCTGGAGTGACCAAATAGGACTTAGATGATCTTATAACTAAAGAGTCAACATGAACAATGAAAATTTGACCAGATTTTTTTATGCGTGATCTATATTTCAATAGACATACATTTTCACAAAGGAATTGTCCAAGGCTAATTATTGTCCATGCCTCTTTACAAGAATCGTGATGGAGAAAACACCAATTCAAATGGAATGAATTCCAAATGATGTTACTGCATGGATCGGGATTATAAATCCTACTATTTTCATCTAGGAAACAGTATTGAAATGGAAGTACTTGAAGCACTTGGAAAGTCTGTTGAAAATTTTCAAGTAAAAAATCTTTCTTTAAAAAGACTTGATTATAAGTTCTTAAATAGTAAGATGAACGAAAATTTACTATTTTAAGCACAATAGTACCTAAAGGACCCAACAAATACCTAATTGGAGTCATGGGATCCGATCCTTTTGTCGCATTATTATATCTCGAAGTATTGAAGGGACCAATTCGAGAACAATTGGATGATGACAAAATTATGAAAGATTGACATTCCTTATTTCGATTCAACAACGTACCAAGAGTTCCCTGATGTTGGGGAAATGATTGAATCTTCGCCTTGGAATCAAAAGGATTTCTATAGATACGATCTAGTTCATTATTGGAAA